AAGTACGTTTTTTTGGAACTGCCATTTTAAAATGAAGAGGTTACTCGTTGTTATAGTTGGATGTGAAAGACATCTATTGGTCAAAACGAATCTATTCATTATCTAGTTATTATTCTATAGTCTATAGATAGACTAGTTATTATTCTATAGTCTATAGATAGACAATATTATCTTATAAAAAATAATAAAAATATAGATTAAGAGATATACAAAAATTCTAAAAAAGCTTACTCGAAAAAGAGCATGATATTTCATTTTTTTAAACAAAAAATTTTTCTATATACATATACCTATATACATATATATACATATAATATTCGTAAGAAAGACTCGTTTTATTGATTAGTATCTTTATTTGCTGTTCTTTATGATTCACATCCATATCTCTAGAATTCGCTGTTTTACTATAGAAAGATAATTTAGTGGAACAAAGAATTTAAAAAAGACCTTCTATTTAGAACTCTGTCCATTTTTGTATTCGACATTTCAGTTATACAGAATAAAATACACCAAATATTTTAAGAATCCCATCCCATTCCCATTGACTAAAGAAAACTGTCGTTTTTTTCATTTTCTATTAATTGGTCAAACTTGAGGAAAGACTACTCCCCTCCCAATTACATTTTTAAATTCGAATAAAACTAGTCATTAAATGAAGTAATCTGTTAAAAGATACATGATTTGAGAAAAGAAATCTTAGTAATTTTTTTTAAGCCCTTTCCTTTCAATAATCAATAAATAGAAAAATAGATCTTATCTAAAAAATCTTAGAAAAAATGTTAGATATTATAGCGTTTCCTATAAATATTTTTTAGAAAAATGGAAAAGAATCAAAAAATTTGATAATGAAACCCGTTAATGATTTGGAATAAACTAAAACAAAAAAGCGAGTTCTTATTGCATTAGTACAACCTTTTGCCTTTGTTAATCCTATGAATCATATTGATTCATATCATAATCAAGTACTCTTCTTAATGTTTTAATGTAATTTTTGATCCTTACTTTATGAATCTAAAGTGATCTAATACTAATTAATAAATTTCATTTTTGGTATTAAAAAAAAATCCTAGTTAATAACTAAATATTCGCTTTATGAGCAAGTTGGTCATATAAGTTGCCCAACTGTAACTTTCTTTATTTGAATATTTGAAGGATTTTGGAAAGACTCAGAATAAGTAAGAATATATAAAATTCGAAAATTCTCTTTAAGTTAGTACATCTATTGATTTTTTTTATTGACTCCTTTTGAAATTGAAAGGGGGTAGGATCCCGTAAATCGGAAATAATTAATTAAGAAAAAAAACTTTTTTATGGAACAGACATATCAATATGCGTGGATAATACCTTTTCTTCCACTTCCAGTTCCTATGTTAATAGGAGTGGGACTTATTCTTTTTCCATCGGCAACAAAAAGTCTTCGCCGTATGTGGGCTTTTCAAAGTGTTTTATTGTTAAGTATAGTCATTACTTTTTCGATCAATCTGTCTATTCAACAAATTTATGGCAGTTCTATGTATCAATATGTATGGTCTTGGACCATCAATAATGATTTTTCTTTAGAATTCGGTTACTTGATCGACCCACTTACTTCTATTATGTCAATATTAATTACTACTATTGGAATTATGGTTCTTGTTTATAGTGATAATTATATGTCTTATGATCAAGGATATTTAAGATTTTTCGCTTATATGAGTTTTTTCAGTACTTCTATGTTAGGATTAGTTACTAGTTCTAATTTGATACAAATTTATATTTTTTGGGAATTGGTCGGAATGTGTTCGTATCTATTAATAGGGTTTTGGTTCACACGGCCTGTTGCGGCAAATGCTTGCCAAAAGGCATTTGTAACTAATCGTGTTGGGGATTTTGGTTTATTATTGGGAATTTTAGGTTTTTATTGGATAACAGGGAGTTTCGAATTTCGAGATTTATTCAAAATATTCAATAACTTGATTTCTAATAATAATAATGAAGTCAATTTTTTATTTGTTACTTTGTGTGCCGGTCTTTTATTTGCCGGTGCGGTTGCTAAATCGGCACAATTTCCCCTTCATGTATGGTTGCCGGATGCCATGGAGGGGCCTACTCCTATTTCGGCTCTTATACATGCTGCTACTATGGTAGCTGCGGGCATTTTTCTTGTAGCTCGGCTTATTCCTCTTTTCATAGTCATCCCTCACATAATGAATTTCATCTCTTTGGTAGGAATAATAACAATATTATTCGGAGCTACTTTTGCCCTAGCTCAAAAAGACATTAAGAGAGGTTTAGCCTATTCCACAATGTCTCAATTAGGTTATATGATGTTAGCTCTGGGTATGGGGTCTTATCGAAGTGCTTTATTTCATTTGATTACTCATGCTTATTCGAAAGCATTGTTGTTTTTAGGATCCGGATCTGTTATTCATTCAATGGAAACTCTTGTTGGATATTCTCCAAATAAAAGTCAGAATATGGTTTTTATGGGAGGTTTAACAAAGCATGTTCCAATTACCAA